GTTAGGCGTCCAGTAACAAGTAAGAATAGGAATTTTTATTCGATAAACCAAAAAGAACAAAGAATGAAATAATTAGAATCACTAATGCATACATTGTTGTATTAGATCGAAATCTGAAGGTTCTTTCTTGACCTAACTAAAAAGATGCGCATTTCTAATATATATATGAAAAATACAAAATAGAACTTCTAAAGCAAAAGAAAATAGAAATTACTAGTCTTAGAATATAGTTGAATCAAAACACCTATTTTTTTGAGTGATCATGTGAGAACTTTTTGTTCTCATTCATTCAAGATATTTAAGATATTATATGAGTGAACTCATTACGGAATCTAATTAGTTAAAATGAAAGTAAAAGTTTTATAAGATTAATGTTCGCTCTAAAATATATAGATTCGATCCAATAAAACAAATGATAAAAATAGGAATAATTTTCTAATTTGATTCCATAATGATTGGAAAAGAGTTAGTTTTATTTTAAAACGAAATTACACTACCCAGTTCTTATTATTCGTTTATAAGTTGAATTGAAAAATGATCCAAGAATGCATTTGCTGATTGCAAACGCGGTATGGGTAGATGTTACAGACGATGAATCAATTTTTTTATATAGTTGTGACTTTATCCTTGTTAGTGCTGTCTATAATGATAGATGACTCAAAAACTTTCAATTGGTTTTTTCTCCTATTTTGCAAAAAAGGAAACTCAGGTAAGTGCTTTTTTATAAACATATGTATAAAAAGACCATATTTCATTTAGCTCCTTGATGCCTACCATAACTAGTTATTTCGGTTTTCTACTAACGGCTTTAACTATAGCCTCAGCTCTATTTATTGGTCTGAGCAAGATACGACTTATTTGAAATTAATTGCACAAAATCTTTCCGCGAACTTCTGTGTATTTTTACCCCGTTAATTGCCAATTCTTGGTCATTGAGATTCATGGTAATTCGGATTAATATTTAGGTATAGATATTACCTCTTTTTTCTCCTTTCAAACAAATTGAAATGATTGAAGTTTTTCTATTTGGAATTGTGTTAGGTCTAATTCCTATTACTTTGGCTGGATTATTTGTAACTGCCTATTTACAATACAGGCGTGGCGATCAGTTAGACCTTTGATTAATTAACATCTCTTTTTTTGATTGACCTCCTCCTTTCTTTAATATCCAGGAGGTCAAATAAAGATTGCTATTCCAGTTAGTGTTTCAGTCAAATTCCATCGAAGAAGATACAAATCACGCTCTGTAGGATTTGAACCTACGACATCGGGTTTTGGAGACCCACGTTCTACCGAACTGAACTAAGAGCGCTTTCTTCTCATAAAAGAAAAGACTGTAAAGAAAAGGATTGGCCCCAATACATCTTGTATGCATACACATATAGTATCATCATAAGAATAAAAGATTCTATATGATATGTCCAACGTGAATTGATCTCAAAAAATCCCTCGTTACTGCTCAAAGGAGCAGTAATAGGTAGGGATGACAGGATTTGAACCCGTGACATTTTGTACCCAAAACAAACGCGCTACCAAGCTGCGCTACATCCCTTCCATTGGTCTACAGTGTCATTGTAGAGAATTCCTGTCTTGTTTTCCACATCGTTATTGCCTCTATTAAAATCTAGAATTTTTATGTCCATTTCGCCTTTTTGGTCTCATTTAACATATAATAATAGTAAAATACTTCTGGAACCCCTAGGAAAAAGAAACGAGTCTTTTTGGGGAATAGTGGGGAAGAAAAGGACGTTTTTTCTGTATTTAACAAAAAGTAAATCTTATTTACTGGATGATTGTACATTTCAATATGTATTATCTTATGTATGTATTACTATAAAAGGAGGTTTTTCAATGCGAGATCTAAAAACATATCTTTCCGTGGCACCGGTACTAAGTACTCTATGGTTCGGTTCTTTGGCAGGTTTATTGATAGAGATTAATCGTTTTTTCCCGGATGCGTTGACGTTCCCCTTTTTTTCATTCTAGTTATTGACGTGGGAAGGAATAAAGAAGATTAGAGATACAATTAAATAAAGCCCCTTCTTTTCTCTTTTTTCCCTAGAAAAAGGGAGGAAAGAGAAAGAATATTACATTCAACAGCTGTGAGAGTCGGGTTCAGGTTGGAATTAAATTAATATGAATTTCTATGTATTAAATTTCTATGGAAGTCGAATACAAACTCTGGTTCTAGGGAAAGCGTATTCTAGACGATAATTATATGAAATACTGTACTGTTGAAATATAGTTTAGAAATCTTTCTATCGTATTTCCTATATTGATTGTAATGAAATCTTGCATAAGAGGATAGCTAGTTACAAATTTTTTCCTTCCTTTCTTCTTTTTCGTTTCGAATTGAAAAAGGAAGAGTTGAGTAAATGAAAAATCCAAAGGAGGTTCATGGCTAAGGGTAAAGATGTGCGAATACCGGTTCTTTTGGAATGTACCGCTTGTGTTCGAAACGGTGTTAATAAGGAATCAACGGGGATTTCCAGATATATTACTCAAAAGAACCGGCACAATACGCCTAATAGATTGGAGTTGCTAAAATTCTGTCCATATTGTAACAAACATACGATTCATGGGGAGATAAAGAAATAGATCGAACGAACCGAGCACCGGCGCCCTTATCTTTCTTACAAGGAAAGGGCAAAAATGACATTATATATATAACATATTTAACATAGTTAAAGATAATTATAAACAAACCAAATCCTATTTATTTATTCTAATAAAAGATACGGCTGAAATAGGATTTTAGGGATAAGAAATAAACTAACCAAACCATGGAAAAATCTAAGCGAACTTTTCTTAAATCCAAGCGATCTTTTCGTAGGCGTTTGCCCCCGATCCAATCGGGGGATCGAATTGATTATAAAAACATGAGTTTAATTAGTCGATTTATTAGTGAACAGGGAAAAATATTATCTAGACGAGTGAATAGATTGACCTTGAAACAACAACGATTAATTACTATTGCTATAAAACAAGCTCGTATTTTATCTTTGTTACCTTTTCTTAATAATGAGAAACAATTTGAAAGAACCGAGTCGACCACCAGAACTCCCAGTCTTAGAGCCAGAAAAAGATAGGTTTACTCTTTCTTCACTTGAATTCAAATGCCCATCCGAACTCAAACGCGGATTTCTTTTTTGTTGGAAAAATCCAAGAATCCGGATTGAAGTCTCGTGTCGTAAGAAAAAAAAGAATAATCTGGGAAGAATAAAATTTTTTATTGAACGTGTTGATTCATATTTATTTTGACTACTTTCTGATATTTTATCATATTCTAATTCTATTCATTTTTATTCGATCTTCCCGGAGTTCATTCTCCGGGCAACTCCGTTTAACCGGTCGATTCTTTCCAACCTACTTCTTTTATGATCTCATTGGAAATCATATAAAGACAATTCCTATTTGATATAGCTATTTGTGCAAGTATTTTACGATTAAGAAGCAACTGTCTCTTGTACAGATCATTTATTAATCTACTATAACTATAGCATACCCCCCTTTCACGAATTGCTGCATTTATTCGAGTGATCCACAAACGACGAAAGTTTCTTTTTTGCCTATCCCTATCCCGATGAGCCGAAACCAAAGCTCTTATTTTTTGTTGAGTAATAGTTCGAGTAAGTCTTGAATGAGCCCCCCGAAAGCTTGATGCAAATAAACGAATTTTTGTTCTACGTCTCCGAGCGATATATCCCCGTCTAATTCTGGTCATTGAATAAATGAAACTTTAACGAATAACTAATAGATTTCCTTTCTTTCAGTTATTCTTTTGCCCCTTTCCTAGTATATTAATAACAAAACGGATTTTTCCAATGTATAAACTAAAAATTCCAATGGCTTTCGCTACTATAACCTTCCCAACCACGATTTTTTATTTTTTTATAGGCATTTCACCTCGAAATACGAAATTGTACTATACTAGGTTAAAAAAAATAGCAATGATAACTAAATAGTGGATTCCATCGTTTCTATGGTTACTTCTTAAACGGTGAGGTCTTCTCTATACACCGGAGCCCTTACTTCATTTAATCAATGTTATTGCTAACTTGTATAGTTCACATTCTTCGGCTCTACCCATGAATTATCCAGTAATAGGTCTTTCACAACGAGCTCTACCTATACAGTAACGGTATTTAATTATGAAAGTTGGCTGGGTAGCTGACCCTGTTAGTCCGTTCTTGCAAGAGGGGTCTATGTTACTAAGATTTCCTCCGCTTAATGGATAACCATTTGCTACCAATGGAGAATTACTTCTCATCTTGAATTGAGGTGAGTGGTTTTACACCAATAGAAACCATAAATTTCATACACAATAAAAGGGATATGACCCCATTTTCTTATTTTTAGATAGTAAATGTAGTTTGTTTTTCCGTTCTATCCTATTTGATCATTGATATTCGAACATTGTTCTCTTTCCTTTGTTCTAGTTTATGATCTGAACGAGTCGCACATACACCCTAGTACATGTTCCTCGACGCTGAGGGCATCCCCGAAGCGCGGGGGATTTTGTGACATTTCTGATTGGCTGTCTTGTATTTCTAATAAGTTGTTTAATCGTTGGCATGTTGAATCATATACATAATGGGCTGGTTTAGATCGATCCTAACCGTATGATTATGAATGACTTTTATTCAATAGAATAGAATCGATAGATCAATAGAATCATTAATCAATAGATAGTAAATAAATAAAAGTCATAGAATATTAAACGCGGCAGGGTTCATTTTAAATCACGAATTGACGCGAAATTCAGGCTATTTATTGTCATTCAACCGCTACAAGATCAACAATTCCATAAGCTTGGGCCTCTGTTGCTGACATAAAAATATCTCTTTCCATGTCTTCGGATACAACCCAGAAGGGTTTCCCCGTTCTTTGTACATAAACCCTTGTCAGGGTTTCACGTAGTTTCAGCAGTTCTCCCACTTCCAGGATGAATTCTCCCGTTGCTACTTCAGAAAAAGAACCAGCGGGTTGATGGATCATTA